AATCAGAGGAATAATTGGGACTAGGGTCTCGAATTTATTAATAGAAGTATCTATTAGAAATGAATTCTCTAGCATTTGAATCCTTACCACCGAAGTGTTTAGTCGTACACTTGAAAGATAGCCCAGAAAATATAAGAAATGATTGTATAATTGGTTTATATGGATCCTGTCCGGTAGAGACCACAAGTAAAAATGACATTGCCAAAAATGGACAAGGTGAGATTTCCATTTCTTCATCAGAAGATGAGTCCCCTTTGAAGCCAGAATGGATTTTCCTTGATATCTGACATAATGCATGAAAGGGTCCTTGAACAACCATAGGGTCTTCTGAAAATCATTACGAAGCACTACTACAAGATGTTCTATTTTTCCATAGAAATGTGTTCGCTCAAGAAAAGTTCCAGAGGATGTTGATCGTAAATGAGAAGATTGTTTACGGAGAAACACTAATACGGATTCACATTCATATACATGAGAATTATATAGTAACAAGAAGAATCTTTGATTCTCTTTTGAAAAAAGAGAAATGGATTTCTTTGGAGTAATGAGACTATTCGAATTACGATACTCGTGGAGAAAGAATCGCAATAAATGCAAAGAGGGGGCATCTTGTATCCAGCAGTGAAGGGTTTGAACCAAGATTTCCAGATGGATGGGATGAGGTATTAGTATATCTGACACATGATTTAAATGTGATAATTTGTCCTCGAAAAAGGGAAATATTGAATGAATAGATCGTGAATTATGAGATTTTGCTATTTCTTTTTCTTCTAGGGAAGATACTAATCGCAGCGAGAATGGAATTTCCATAATGACTGCAAAACCCTCTGATACCATTTGAAAATAAAAATTCTTGTTGTGCCCAACGAAAATAGATTCGTTGGAATCATTAACCGAAAGAATCAAATGATTCTGTTGATGCATTCGAGTAATTAAACGTTTCACAATTAGTGAACTGGATTTATTGTCATAACCGAAATTTTCCATAGGTTCGTAAAAAATCGATCCATTTAAACCATGATCATGAGCAAGTGCGTAGATATACTCCTGAAATAGAAGCGGATATAGGAAGTGTTGTTGCCTAGATCTATCTATTTCTAAATATCCTTGTAATTCCTCCATTTGAAATTATACAAAGGCACGGAGGATTTCTTGGGTTATCAAATCATACATAGTGCGATACGGTCAGAACAGGGTATATAGTAAGAAAAGAATAGATACCCCGGAGACGGAGAGTCCAATGAACGGATCCTCTCTCTTTCCATCCAATTTGTTTGTGTTCGTTATAGTTACAAGAGATGGTTAGAAATCCTTTATTTTTGCAACCCGATCGCTCTTTTGACTTTGGAAGAAATTCTCTTTATCAGTATACCGTTTCTTCTACACATTCGTCCCCACTCCATAATAGAGAAAGAATAGTTAATAGTTAGGATTCATGAAAAAAAAAGGAATCGATGATCCACTCACAGGAGAACCCTTTCCCGCATCAGGCACTAATCTATTTTTAACGTCTAATTAGATCGGGTAATCATTCGAATTATGAACCGAGCTCGTTGCTTTTGGTTTCCTTATAATTGGAGCCATTAGGGCTCTATCCATTTATTCACTCGACCAAACTGTGAATTGATTTGGTACCGTTCCAAGAATCAAAACAAGATTTTTTACCGACCCAGGAAGTATTCTCAGAGTTCTCCATTGATACGACATGCTGTTTTTTCCATTCATTCCCTTTCAGGATCAGTCGTGGTCTTACAAACCATACCAATGGTATGGACGAATCTGTTGCTTCATCCAAATGTGTAAAAGATCCTAGCCGCACTTAAAAGCCGAGTACTCTACCGTTGAGTTAGCAACCCGTATAAATATGGTGTGTAGATACGATCGGAATCAAAAAAATAAATAAATAAATATAAATAAAGAGATTGGATTGCCCTACCCCATCAAAACATTGAACTAGCAACAAATCGAAAAGAAACATTTGATGATCAATTATGAACATCAAAATGTTCAGATCAGATTCAAATACAACGGATTCACGGATAAATATAGATAGATGTAAAAATTTGTGGACCCTCCTGTTTTGATCATTTTTTTTTTCATTATCTTTAAGAAGATACTTCTTGTGTCACAGTGAATCCGGCGAACCTAGTGAAGTAAAGAAACAAACTTATGGGACGTAGATAAATAGATCTATTTATCCACGATCGAATTATATTTGATCGATACACCATTGTCAATATAAATTGAATTTTGAGAAAAAAACTGAAATAAAGAAAATAAAGACTTGTGTTGGATTGGCACTACATAGATAAGAAATGAAGTGTGTGGGGGGGAATAAATAAAGAAGAAGTAGGAAAAAAATCTCTGGTTTTCAATAGAAGTACAAACAATAGCAAGATTGATCCCTTATTTATTCGTAGAGTTCCAACGAAAACCATCTGATTGATGGCAATCCCCTCAATTGCCAGTTATTTCACTCAATCTTTTTTTTCTATTTCATAAATTTTATTTCGTTTGATTAATTCGAAGTTCCTTAAATACTTCCGCCTTCTTTGAAATATCATGAACAGTTCCTGTAGGTTGAGCGCCTTTTTCAAGGAAATATAGAATAGCAGGAACATTTGAATAAGTTTGGTTCTTTATCGGATCGTAAAAACCCACTTTACGAAGATCTCTTCCTTCTCTTCGGGATCGAACATCAATTGCAACGATTCGATAGATGGCTCATTGGGATAGATATAGATGAACAATGCCCCCCCTAGAAACGTATAGGAGGTTTTCTCCTCGTACGGCTCGAGAAAGAATGATTCGAATTTATGTATTGTATATAGTGGCAAATGGATCCATAAAATCATCAATTAGATTAGGATTTGAGTCGTTTTTTTTTTTGGAAGGAATAAAAAAAAAAAAAAGAAATCTCATTCGTACTCATAACTCAAGTTGGGTAATTCTCAAAGAGCTCGAAGGGAAATCCTTAGACATTTATTGAGCCGTCTCTAACCTCTTTTGTTTGTCTCGTCTAGAATCAATTTTCCTTTCTCATTCTGATCTAGTTATTGAGACAATTGAAAATGGCGTTTCCTTGTTCCGGTATCCTTTATCTTTGCTTTGAATCATTGGGTTTAGACATTACTTCGGTGATCCTTAATTGTTTCAAAATGGCAGCAACATACCTTTTGTTCTTTCTATTGAAGAATCATACAAATGGTTGATTCCCCTGTGATACACTTTTGATCGAAATAGTTTTACCAATTCCGACAAATTTTCCCTTTTTTGCTTTTTTATTTGAAACTTGTTCGAATTTGCGATTTCTATATCGAAGATATACTTACGAAGTTGTTCCAACTTATTGACTGGCACTAACCCTAGATCCTTCCCTCTGATAAATGAATCAAGAATTTATGCTCGAGCTCCATCATGTACTATTTACAACCCCCCCAAATGGGGTCCTGGTGGCACAGAACAAACTATGTCGAGCCAAGAGCATCTTCATTGATATATAAAAAAATGGTGGATGCAAGAATCCACAGCCGATCATGTCCTTCAAGTCGCACGTTGCTTTCTACCACATCGTTTCAAACGAAGTTTTACCATAACATTCCTCTAATTTGGACCGGTATGGAATTGATTCAATATGGAATCATGAATAGTCATTGGCTCCATCGGTGCATAGTAGTCCATACTTTATTTTTATATATGTATGAATAGGTATTTCTCTGGGGAAATCTCAGCAAAAAGCCAAATTAACCCATATTCTGTTATAGGAATGAAACACATTTATAAAAAACACGAAGAAATGAGTTGCTTAACACTTATTTACATCTACATCTTCAACATATTGTTATATTGTTCGGGACGATCAATCATGAAAGATCCAATTCCAATTCTTTCTCGAACAACTAAACTAAAGACGAGTCTTTAATTCGATTACCAATACTGGAATTACCAATACTGGAACAAAATAAAATGAGTCATTAACCAAATAAGCTATTCTAATGAACCGGAAAGGTCGCAAGTGACTCGATAGGATAGATTCACCAATCTCACACTTCTTCGAATAGCGAGGATTTATAAGGTAAGGAATCATAAAAAATAAAATGGTTTCAAGAATTTCCTACTTCGACATCATTATCATTACTATAAATAAGTTTTCCTGTAAAGACTGAATTTAATTTGATCTCTAAATCAATCAAATCAACAAGTCGGCACAATCACAACGAGTAACTAAAAAGTTTAGCAGATATCTCATTGATTAAAGAGACGCGAATTCGATCATCATAAGAGAAATCCATGTTTCTTTTCCAATTGAATCATCAATGATTTAAATCAGATGGATGGGTCGAGAAAAAAAATCCAATTTAGTTGTTTTCATGGGGATGGATAGAAAAGAGCTCATGGAAGATAAGATTAAGGTCGCTATTCTTTCATCTGATTGAGAAAATCCAAATCGTAGGAGTATGACCTTTCCGTATCCATCAGATACACCGAACAATTGTCACCGGGGGTCATCGTGTATATTTAAGAGATCACAAATCTTTTTAACCGAAACCGAAATACCGGTGTCACTGAAATAGAACAATAAAACTACATATGGGCATGGTTCATTTTCTACGGATTTTGCTTTATTTCAGGTTCAGAAATTTTTCCATTTCCATAAAGATAAACTAAAGTGAATGGAATCTATGAATCCCCCCCCCATCGTTACATTGATTTCCAATTATTCATTGGAGCCTGATGCAAAATAAAAGCAATTAAGTCCAAAGAAAATACATCTGTTTCATATTGAACTTTATTGTTTGTTAATGAGATCCGGATGACACAGATATTGATTGAAATTGATACCTTCCTTTGCTAATTAACTCGTATCTACACGAATTCTATGGGGATCATGAATCATACTCAAAGCCAATCAAAAAAAGATCCTCTTATGGGATGCTATACCATCTTGTATAGGTACAAAGCCGAATGGGTCCAGATTAATTCGTTGTTTCTATTTTATTTTGCCCCACCCCAGTCTTAGGAGCTTTAATCCCAGTGATGGAATTAGTACCAAGAACTCCTCCTGTTTAGAATTCAGGATCCACATAAAATTAGTCATTTACCCCTATTTACTTTACCTTTCTTCCGCATGTCGACTCAGAATGCATCATGTGGGAATCCAAATTTGATAAATAGGGGGCATAAAGTTTCTCTAAATGACTAACTAACTTCAATATGAATATGAGCGGGGGGGAGGCGGGCATACGCTGAATGGCCACCCAATCTTTTTTTTTTTTTTGAATGGAACTTTGATCTTTGTTCCCATCCTACCTATATCAAAAAGATATTTATTTCCATCCACGTGTCATTGACACTCGATTCTGTTTCTGTTTGTGAGAAACAGGATCGAAAGGTAGGATATGATTCTTCTCTGAATCATTAGAAATCAGAAAGAAAGATTGGATCCCATTGTATCCAACATTACACTCTTAAACAGAGGATTGTTAAAGAAAAGAGCACAATCTTTGTTCTGATAGAATCGGTCTGGGACGGAAGGATTCGAACCTCCGAGTAACGGGACCAAAACCCGTTGCCTTACCGCTTGGCCACGCCCCATTGAGATTTCTATTTGACACTAATAACACTAATATGGATATTGGTTGTTCGTCAATTCCAGCCCAAATATCTATGGAATAGGTTGTTGCTAGGATTCGACACGTGTAGATGTAGAATCAAAAGAAATTCATTGATCATTATCTATAATTCAATTAAGATATTGTATGAAAGTATGATTCCTTCTATTCTCATTTGAGAATTGAAGGATTTTTGATTGGGGAAGTTCAAAGAAAAAGAAGGATTTTTTGTTTGGCCTATCTTCTCTTCTTTCTTTATTTTTCCCCAATTCACTAATAATGAAATTCTCCACAAGAGCGAAATTTTTGTTATGCTTAATATCTTTAGTTTGATCTGTATCTGTATTAATTCTGCCCTTCATTCGAGTAGCTTTTTCTTCGCCAAATTACCCGAGGCTTATGCTTTTTTCAATCCAATCGTAGATGTTATGCCAGTCATACCTGTACTCTTTTTTCTCTTAGCCCTTGTTTGGCAAGCTGCTGTAAGTTTTCGATGAGATCTTTAATACTGTCCTAGAAACATTCATGATTGATTCGCTAAAAAAGGAAAAATTCTATTCTAACAATTGATAAGATCAGATAAATCTTACATTATGAACTCTCGATTCAAACATTGAAATTCTTTTGGATAGCCGCGATGAATCTGGATCACCTCATTTTCTCATTCTGACTTTCCGGAGTTCAAAGACCTTATGTATGGTCCCTCACAATACCTAATTGTGGGTATGAAAGATCATTTTGGTAACGAAGGAATCAGAATCTTATTCCAAATGAATTCCTGCAAATTCCTTTCTTTTCTAGAAACCACTCCATTTCTTGGTGTCAAAATGGGATATGTGGTACAAAAATAGAGAATCTATTCCCTTATTTCCCCCAAAAATGATCTTGGAGATTGTGTAATGCTTACTCTCAAACTCTTCGTTTACACAGTAGTGATATTCTTTGTTTCTCTCTTCATCTTCGGATTCCTATCTAATGATCCAGGACGTAATCCTGGACGCGAGGAATAAAATAAAAAAATCAGAAGTTTTTCGTTGCTTGATTTCTGAATTTTCTTATGATTTTCTCTATTCCATACATTTAACTAAGATAACAAGGGCTCGAGATTTTTTCGAATTCGAAAGATAACTCTCAAGTGATCAGAGGGAACGGAGAGAGAGGGATTCGAACCCTCGGTACGAATAACTCGTACAACGGATTAGCAATCCGTCGCTTTAGTCCACTCAGCCATCTCTCCCAATTACAAAAGGATAATTCATATGTGACGCGTGAAGTAAAGATTGATAAAAGTCTTTCTTTATCTTTCTTTTCTTTATTCTTTTCTTTATCTTTCTTTTCTTTATTCTATATATATACGAATTTTATCAGCAATTGCATTTAGATAAGGATTCGAAACAGATATCTCCAATAGAAAGAGTACCTCTTTGATTTCGTACGAAAGGTTCTTTTATTCCCCCGGCCTGGCCAGTACCTATACCTAGCCAGGCCATTCCTTGTTTTGTTCCAATGAATCATAGATCAAATGATTTATCTGATTTGAAAACAAAAATACTTGTTATTGAAGCAGCAAGAAGGGCTATTTCCATTCCTATGACAGGAGTGTCATTTCTTATTATTCTTTGTTTTTCCTTTTATCGATTGACTTACTTTACTGGAATAAAAAAAATGGAGTTATGGATTCTTCCACAATTCAACTTATTTTTATGTTCCGACTTCAATGGCTCTTTCGGGCCGGAACTGTCAGTAACGATTCCCCCAGCAAAAGAAAAGATATAACTTGTTATTTAAATGAACCTTCTTCTCCTATTTCATTAAGTCCCCCGTCGGAACACGTCAGCACTCACTCCAATTTTCATGATTCTGATCCTATCTTGATTACGTCTCACTC